CCAACCGCCCCAGGAATTGGTTATTCCTAAACGAGTCATGAAGGGTATAACGAACATACCCTGTCTCCACATTGGATCAAGAACAGGGTCAGAAGGATCAAAAACTGCTATTTCATACAGGGCCATCGAACCGGCCCAACCAGCAACCAAAGCTGTATGCATTATATGAACAGAAAGCAACCGTCCGGGATCATTCAATACAACGGTATGAACACGATACCAAGGCAAACCCATGGAAATACCCCTTTATGAAAGAAAAAAGACACTATGTAACTTTATTGCATTGTAAAAGACTATACTATGACTATGTTATGGACCCCCCTATTTAGTTTTAGTAAATTATTTCAACGCAAGGGTTCATATTTGTTCTATTCTGTTGGTAATAATGGAACAATTTTGTTCGTAGGAACAAAGAGAAGCAGATTTATTCTATACTCGATAAGTACCAATACGCAATGGGGAAGTGAATGCCATTTTCTATGAGCGAATGTGCCCATACTTGTTCATCATTAGAGGACACTATTCGTAATAATTTTCCCTTTTTTTCTTGCTTTCTTTATCAAATTTTCATAAATGATGAATAAAATCTTATGAATTGAATAAAATCTGATTAGGATAAAGTACAATATTATAAAGAAAAAGAAAGGCTTTGTTACGTTTCCACATCAAAGTAAAATATAGTACTTAGTTCTTTTTTATTTCATTTAATGCCTATTGGTGTCCCAAAAGTACCTTTTCGAAGTCCTGGAGAGGAAGATGCATCTTGGCTTGACATATAGTGCGACTTGTCAGATATATTTGGTCATATGGGATTTCCCCGTTTTCTCCCCAATCGAGATATCCTCTGTTTCGCCCACGAAAGATTCATTTCATCATCAAAATTTTGGAGCGTGAAGTGCAATTAGATCCGTTTTGGGGGGGATTCGGATTACTATTATCAATTAGAAGAATTTATGGTTGTCTTAGTTGGACTACTACATTGAAGTATCCAGGCTCCGTTAAAAAAAACCAAGTGGTAATATATCTATTTCTATTTTATTTTATATCATAAAGTATTCCTTTTTTTAAAGAAAAATTTTTTTCAAACTATTATGTTAATCAATTGAGTAATATGCATGAATCCGTCAACCTTTTTTACGGAATGCATGAATTGAAAAAAAGGGGGGGATAACAAAAAGAAGTGGTAATGGGAACATTTGTACTATATGTGCAAATCAAAATCGGGCGGATCTTTACCCGGAGTAGAGCATAAACCTAAAAAGATTAAAGAGGCCCATTTAAGAACAAGAAAATGACATCGTGATTTGGATTGGATCTCGATGAAACAATCCATCAATGAGAAGTTAATTGGATAAGTTTAATGAATTCTTTTTTTTTTTTTTTACATTCGTTATAAGGAAAGGAAGACAAACTCATATTTAGTGAAAAAAAATCCTTTTATTATAAGTTAGAAGGAACTTGCTATGAAAAAAGAAAAAGTATTGGAATATACACATTGATTTTTTTTGAACCGTATGCGTTAAAAGGCGCCTGTACGGTTCTTAAGGGATACAATTTGACCCTAATCAACCGACTTTATCGAGAAAGATTACTTTTTTTAGGTCAAGAGGTTGATAGCGAGATCTCAAATCAACTTATTGGTCTTATGATATATCTCAGTATCGAGGATGATACCCAAGAGCTGTATTTATTTATAAACTCTCCTGGCGGATGGGTAATACCGGGAGTGGCTCTTTATGATACTATGCAGTTTGTGCAACCAGATGTACATACAATATGCATGGGATCCGCCGCTTCAATGGGATCTTTTATCCTGGTCGGAGGAGAAATTACCAAACGTCTAGCATTCCCTCACGCTTGGCGCCAATGAGGCTTTTATTTATTTGAGAGAAAAAAGAAGACTATGCCTTCGCCATATGAAATATGAATATGAATATTAAGTAATAATAGCATGGCACTTTGAATTCGATATAAAAAAAATTTTTTGTTTTCACAACATTAGCTTATGTATCGAGAGAGTAATATGATAAAAACGTATTTCCTATTTTCTTATTTTGGAAGTCCAGTTCAGCGTCACAAACTTTTTTCACACCAGAGGTCTCTTAACAATATTTCTATTTATGTTATGGAGCGAAAAAAAATTCTTTTTTCCTTAGTTTATTTATTATTTGATCAAATAAAAAGCAACTTTGGGATTGCTGAATGACAGACAAATCACAGACAAAAAAATATAATAAATATATATAGCAACGGAGCCATCATAGTATTTTTGAATTCCTCCGAAAGGAAGGGTGGTAAGTTGATCATTTACCGATCGGGGTCTGATCGATCCTATTTTTTATTTCTTTGATGGAAGGTAAGGGTCAATTTTATTGTAGAGCCGTATGCAATGCATAATGCCCGTACGGTTGTTCGATTCTATCTTTTTTTCTTGTTATTCTTTTATCTTTCTTTTATCTTCCCCTCATCATGAAAAAGAGAGAAACCTTTTATTATCTTATATCATCAGGGTAATGATCCACCAACCTGCTGGTTCTTTTTTTGAAGTAGCAACGGGAGAATTCATCCTGGAAGTGGGAGAACTGCTGAAACTACGTGAAACCCTGACAAGGGTTTATGTACAAAGAACGGGCAAACCCTTATGGGTTGTATCCGAAGACATGGAAAGAGATGTTTTTATGTCAGCAACAGAGGCCCAAGCTTATGGAATTGTTGATCTTGTGGCGGTTGAATGACAATAACCTGGATTTCGCGTCAATTCTGAAATGAACCCTGCCGAGTTGAATATTATTATTCTATGGAATCTTTTTTATTATTCTATTGAATAAAAGTAATTGATAATCATCCGGTTAGGATCGATCTAAACCAGCCCATTATGTATATGATTCAACATGCCAACGATTAAACAACTTATTAGAAATACAAGACAGCCAATTAGAAATGTCACAAAATCCCCCGCGCTTCGGGGATGTCCTCAGCGCCGAGGAACATGTACTAGGGTGTATGTGCGACTCGTTCAGATCATGAACTAGAACAAAGGAAAGAGAACAATGTTCGAATATCAATGATCAAATAGGATATAACGGAAAAACAAACTAGATTTCCTATCTAAAAATGGATGATATCCCTTTTATTTTGTATGAAATTTATGGTTTCTGTTGGTGTAAATCCACTCACCTCAATTCAAAATGAGAAGCAATTCTCCATTGGTAGCAAATGGTTATCCATTAAGCGGAGGAAATCTTAGTTAACATAGACCCCTCTTGCAAGAACGGACTAACAGGGTCAGTTACCCAGCCAACCTTCATAATTAAATACCGTTACTGTATAGGTAGAGCTTGTTGTGAAAGACCTATTACTGGATAATTCATGGGTAGAGCCGAAGAATGTGAACTATACAAGTTAGCAATAACATTGATTAAATGAAGTAAAGGCTCCGGTGTATAGAGAAGACCTCACCGTTGAAGAAGTAACCATAGAAACGATGGAATCCACTATTTCTTTATCATTACTTTGATTTTTTAATACCTAGTATAGTCAAATTTCGTATTTCGAGGTGAAATGTCTAGAAAAAATCAAAAATTGTGGTTGGGAAGGTTATAGTAGCCAAAGCCATTGGAATTCTTAGTTTATACATTGGAAAAATCAGTTTTGTTATTAATATACTAGGAAAGGGGCAAAAGAATAACTGAAAGAAAGGAAATCTAGGAAATCTATTAGTTATTCGTTAAAGTTTCATTTATTCAATGACCAGAATTAGACGGGGATATATCGCTCGGAGACGTAGAACAAAAATTCGTTTATTTGCATCAAGCTTTCGGGGGGCTCATTCAAGACTTACTCGAACTATTACTCAACAAAAAATAAGAGCTTTGGTTTCGGCTCATCGGGATAGGGATAGGAAAAAAATCCATTTTCGTCGTTTGTGGATCACTCGAATAAATGCAGCAATTCGCGAAAGGGGGGTATGCTATAGTTATAGTAGATTAATAAATGATCTGTACAAGAGACAGTTGCTTCTTAATCGTAAAATACTTGCACAAATAGCTATATCAAATAGGAATTGTCTTTATATGATTTCCAATGAGATTATAAAAGAAGTAAGTTGGAAGGAATCCACCGGTTAAACGGAGTTGCCCGGAGAATGAACTCCGGGAAGGTCGAATAAAAAAGAAAATAAAAATGAATAGAATATGAGAAAATATGAGAAAAGAAAGTAGTCAAAATAAAAATGAATCAACGCGTTCAAAAAAAAATTTTCTTCTTCCCAGATTCTTCTTTTTTTTCTTATGACACGAGAATTCAATCCGGATTCTTGGATTTTGACCACAAAATAGAAATCCGCGTTTGAGTTCGGATGGGGGTTTGAATTCAAGTTAATAAAGAGTAAACCTACCTTTTTCTGCCTCTAAGACTAGTAGTTCTAGTGGTCGACTCAGTTCTTTCAAATTGTTTCTCATTATTAAGAAAAGGTAACAAAGATAAAATACGAGCTTGTTTTATAGCAATAGTAATTAATCGTTGTTGTTTCAAGGTCAATCTATTTACTCGTCTAGATAATATTTTTCCCTGTTCACTAATAAATCGACTAATTAAACTCATGTTTTTATAATCAATTCGATCCCCCGATTGGATCGGGGGCAAACGCTTACGAAAAGATCGCTTGGATTTAAGAAAAGTTCGCTTGGATTTATCCATGGTTTGGTTAGTTTATTTCTTATCCCTAAAATCCTATTTCAGCCGGATCTATAATTAGAATAAATAAATAGGATTTGGTTTGTTTATAATTATTTTTAACTATGTTAAATATGTTATATATATAATGTCATTTTTCCCTTTCCTTGCCTTGTAAGATTAAGATAAGGGCGCAAGTACTCGCTTCAATCTATTTCTTTATCTCCACGTGAATCGTATGTTTGTAACAATATGGACAGAATTTTCGTAACTCCAATCGATTAGGCGTATTGTGCCGGTTCTTTTGAGTAATATATCTGGAAATGCCCGTTGATTCCTTATTAACACCGTTTCGAACACAAGCGGTACATTCCAAAAGAACCGGTATTCGCACATCTTTACCCTTGGCCATGAACCTCCTTTGGATTTTTCATTTACTCAACTCTTCCTCTTTCAATCCGAAACGAAAAAGAAGAAAGGAAGGAAAAAACAAAATAGAATTTGTAACTTGCTATCCTCTTATGCAAGATTTCACTACACTCAATATCGGAAATAAGATAGAAAGATTTCTAAACTTTCAAATCACAGTACAGCATTTTATATTTTATATAAGTATCTTGTATAATACTCTTTCCCTAGAACCACTGTTTGTATTCGACTTCCATAGAATGAAATATTCATTTCATTCCAACCAGAACCCGAGTCTCACAGCTGTTGAATGCACTTTTATTCTTTCTCTTTCCTCCCTTCTTCTAAAAAAGGGAAAAAAGAGAAAAGAGGGGGCTGATATTTAATTGTATCTCTAATATTCTTTATTCCGTCCCGCGCCAATAACTAGAATGGGAACGTCAACGCATCCGGGAAAAAACGATTAATCTCTATCAATAAACCTGCCAAAGAACCGAACCATAGAGTACTTAGTACCGGTGCCACGGAAAGATATGTTTTTAGATCTCGCATTGAAAAACCTCCTTCATTTTTTCATTTTATTGTAATCAATAAGATAATACATATTTCAATGTACAATTATCTAGTAAAAAAGATTTACTTTTTGTTAAATACAGAAAAAACGTCCTTTTCTTCTCCAATATTCCCCAAAAAGACTCAGTTATTTTTCCTTGGGGTTCCGTTCCATATTTCATATAGATAGAAGTCTTTTGCTATTATTATATGTTAAATGAGACCAAAAAGACGAAATGAAAAGAAAAATTCTAGGTTTTAATAGAGGAGATAACGATGTGGAAAACAAGACAGGAATTCTCTACAATGACACTGTAGACCAACGGAAGGGATGTAGCGCAGCTTGGTAGCGCGTTTGTTTTGGGTACAAAATGTCACGGGTTCAAATCCTGTCATCCCTACCTATTACTACTCCTTTGAGCAGTAATGAGGTATTTTTTAAGATCAACTCACAATGGACATATCATATAGAATCTTTCATTCTTATGACACTATATAGTATGCATACAATGACACTATATAGTATGCATACAAGATGTATTGGGGCCAATTCTTTTCTTTTTTCTTTACAGTATTCTCTTTTATGATAAGAAAGCGCTCTTAGTTCAGTTCGGTAGAACGCGGGTCTCCAAAACCCGATGTCGTAGGTTCAAATCCTACAGAGCGTGATTCGGATCTTCTTCGATCGAATTCGGCTGAAACACTAACTGGAACTGGAACAGCAATCTTAATTTGACCTCCTGGATATTAAACAAAGGAGGAGGTCAAAAAAAGGGGGGGATGTTAATTAATCAAAGGTCCAACTGATCGCCACGCCTGTATTGTAAATATGCAGTTACAAATAATCCAGCCAAAGTAATAGGAATTAGACCTAACACGATTCCAAAAAGAAAAACTTCAATCATTTCAATTTGTTTGAAAGGAGAAAAAAGAGGTAATATCTATACCTAAATATTAATCCAAATTACCACGAATCTCAATGACCAAGAATTGGTAATTGACACGATAAGTAACTAGAAATACACAGAAGTTCGCGGAAAGATTTCCTTTTATGAATTGTGCAATTCATTTCAAATAAGTCGTATCTTGCTCAGACCAATAAATAGAGCTGAGGTTATAGTTAAAGCCGTTAGTAGAAAACCGAAATAACTAGTTATTATAGGCATCAAGGAGCTAAATGAAATATGTTATTTTTATACATATGTTTATAAAAAAGCACTTACCTGAGTTTCATTTTTTACAAAATAGGAGAGAAACAAAAATACCAATTGCAAGCTTTTGATTCAAATATCATTATAGACAGCACTAACAAGGATAAAGTCACAGCTTTAGAAAAAGAAATTGATTAATCGTCTGTAACATCTACGCATACCGCGTTTGCAATCAGCGAATGCATTCTTGGATCATTTTTCAATTCAACTAATAAGAATTAGGTCGTGTAATTTCGTTTTAAAACAAAACTCTTTTCGAATCATTATGGAATCAAATTAGAAAATTATTACTCTTTTTTTTTTATCGAATCTATTTTCAATTTTAGAGCGAACAGTAATCTTATAAAACTTTTACTTTCTTTTTAACTAATTAGATTTCGTAATAGGTTATAATATCTTGCATATAATATCTTGAATGAATGAGAACAAAAAGTGATCACACGATCACTCGAAAAAAAAAAATAGGTGTTTTGGTTCAACTATATTATAAGACTAGTCATTTCTATTCTCTTTTGCTTTAGAAGTTCTAGTTTGTATCTTTCCTATTAGAAATCCGCCTCTTTGTAGTTAGGTCAAAAAAGAACCTTCAGATTTCAGATTTCGATCTAATACAACAATGCATGCATTAGTGATTCCAATTATTTCATTCGTTGTT